TTTGATTTTGAATGTCTCTAATTCAAAACCGAACATGAAACTTTGGTTTCATTCGGCTCCTTTATGGAAGATGGATAAATTCCTATATTGAACTAAATTCCAAATAAATTCTACCCATAACATCTATGTCGGCTTTTTGTTTGAATACATTTAAAATGATTCGCTTTTTAGATGATCCCTCTAGAAGAAGGTGATTATGAGAACCTTTCTAGTTACTTCGTTCTCTATTTCTATTTGAAAAAGGATCCTGAGGAAAAAGGTTTTGTTTCCACCGGGCTAAAATAATATGTCAATAACTCTAGTAAACTAAAGTTATCGTTTAAAAGCTATGCTATTTTGCTTCAATTTATTTTTTACAAAGAAAAATTTTTTGAAGATTTAGTTACGATTGGAAATCCATTTTTCTCTATCGCCATCCATGGATCCTTTACTCATACTCATTCAATTGGAAGTATTTTTCCAATTCCAAATTTTTGTTTCGCAATTTCATAATCTATTTTTTTCAATTTTTAAATGACCTTTGGATACAAATCACGAGAATTTATATTTTTCCTCGAATCTATCATTCAGAGGTAAAGGATTAAACCCTTTTAAGAAATAAAGTTTTTATCGGAATATGAATCAAACCGAAAGACCCCTTAACTATTTAAGGAAATTACTAGAACGAATCACACTTTTACCACTAAACTATACCCGCTACAATGCGATTATTATAGAAAAAGGTCCTTTTGTCGAACGGGGGAATTAGGCGCAAAAAAGATAGGATCATAAAAGAATCATAAAAATTACAGTGTTGACGTTGATTTTATATAAAAAGAATGGAAATCTTCCTTTGTCTTTTTGTTGTTGCTTTAATAGCAAACCCCTTTTGTTTTCAAATCAGATATTTTAGTTAGGATTTGTTGGAACAAAAAAGGCCCGGCTAGGTAGTGACCAGGCCAGGCCACAGGAATAAAAAAGGGCCTTTCAAACAAAATCAACGAAAAAAAGTCCTCTTTTTTCAATTTTTTTTCTGTGGAATCCTTCGATTAATCGAAATGGAATTGCTAATAAAAGCTGTAGGTATATAATATAAAATATAAATAAAGATAGAGAAATAAAGATTTTTTCAATCCTTATTTGATGTGTAATGTAAGATAATAATTCTCTTTTTCAATTGGGAGAGATGGCTGAGTGGACTAAAGCGACGGATTGCTAATCCGTTGTACGAGTTATTCGTACCGAGGGTTCGAATCCCTCTCTTTCCGTTTTTCGTGATGGTTTGATATTTTCTTTTTCTTTCCAATTTCGCCAATCCTTTTATTTTTTTCTTAGTTAAACGTGTCGAATAGATAAAAAACAGCCCTAAAAAAAATTTAAAATAAAGCAAGGAAAACGAAAAATATCCTTTTTTATTCTTCACGTCCAGGATTACGTCCCGGATCATTAGATAGGAATCCAAAGATAAAGAGAGAAACAAAGAATATCACTACTGTGTAAACGAAAAGTTTGAGAGTAAGCATTATAAAATCTCCAAGATTTTTTTTGGAAAAAAACGAGAAAAGAGAATAGATCCTCCATTTTTTATATCAAAGATTTTGATACCAAAAAATGAAGTTCTTTCTAAAAACAGAAAATAATTTCAGAAATTCAAATTTAGCTATACGAAAAGTCTTTCATTACCAAAAATTTGTTTCATACCTCTGAATTTTATCTTGTGGGGAATCCTAACTCAAATGTTTTTTATTTCATTGGAAAAAGGTCAGAATGCGGGATATAGGGTAAGCCAGATTTGAATTTATCGCGGATATCCAACCAAGACTTTCAATGTTTGAATCGAAGGTTCATACTGTAAGACTTATTTGATCTTATTAATTGTTATAATTTTTTCTCGCATAAATCATGACTTTTCTAGAATTTTATAGTTTTCTAGAATGGTATTAAAAATATCATCGAAAACTTACAGCAGCTTGCCAAACAAAGGCTAAGAGAAAAAAGAACAAAGGTATGACTGGCATAAGATCTACGATTGGATTCAAAAAAGCATAGGCCTCGGGCAGTTTGCCGAAGAAAAGACTACTCGAATAAAGGGCAGAATTAAGACAGATACAGATCAAACTAAAGATATTAAGCATAACAAACATTTTGTTCTTGGAGATAATTGCATTTTGATTGAGTTATTGATATAAGGAAAAATGAAGTCAAGTGCAGTAGACAAAAAATCCCTCTTTTTCTTTGAACGCACCCAATCAAAAATTCCCCAATTCTCAAAGGAGAATAGAAGAAATCATACTTTTATCATACTTTCATAGAATATCTTAATTGAATTCTATCTAATGATCAATGAATTAAGTTAAATTCTATATCTACACATGTTAAAATTCTAGCAAGAATCTAATCCATTTTAGAAAGATTTTCTATAGATATTTGGACTGGAATTGACCAAAACCCAATACTAACACTATTCTTTATTATTGTCGAATAGAAATCGAAATGGGGCGTGGCCAAGTGGTAAGGCACCGGGTTTTGGTCCCGGTATTCGGAGGTTCGAATCCTTCCGTCCCAGGTCAAGGACATATCCATTCTACCAGAGTAAAGGTTCCTTTTCTAAATAATCTAAATAACGCGTTCTGCTTAAGGGATTGATGGGATTAAGTTTCTTAAAACGAGATTAAGTCTCTTAAGACTTGGTTGGGTTAGGGGAAAAGCAAAATTAGGAACAAGGGCTTAATCTGTACTTGTTTCTCTTTGTCCCTAGAGAGTTCCCTTTCCGTAAACGGGATCTTTTTGAATTTATGATTCAGCATTCCCAGAGAATTGGGGAGGTGGATAGGTCTTAATCCAAAACGGAAGATATTCATTTAAATATTTGTGTCGGCCCGAATCTCATTAATATCGAATCAAGTTCTATATGTAACTGATGTTTTTTTGACCCTTTATAGGTATTTTGTTTTTGGCTCTAATGAATAATTTGAAATCTATGTAACGATTGAGATGAGATAATTAATATATTTAGTCATTTTTTTTTATGCCAAGATTGCAGAACAATTACTTAATTCCAGATTAAACAAAAGAAATAAAAAATACATATATAAAATGAGTAAATCCTTGGTTTAACTAAAATATATATATATGTATTGTTATTAGATTTCTGTCTATTTCAGTGACAACGTTCAGTGACAACAGTGCTTCTCTTCGGTTTTTGTGAAAAAGAAATGTAATCTCTTAAGCATTTCAATATTAAATTATTAAATATTGAATATCCACAACAGTGACAGTTCTTCAATCTATCTGATAGATACGAAAAACTCCTACCGCTTCATCTGATTAATAAAATAAGAATAAAAAGAGTAATGGGGTTTCTTGTTCAATCTATTTATTCGTTTTAAATCATTGATGGTTCAATTCGATAAAGAAAGATAAATTTTTATTTTTTTATGATGATCGAATGGAGTCTTTACTGTAAAACCTTATTCCCATAATGATGTCGAAAGACGAAACTTTCTCGATTATAAAAATTATGAATGATTCTTTATCAGTTGAATCTTTGGTATTCAAAGAATTCGGAGATGGGATAATCTCTCCTATTGAGTCGCTTGAAGATACGGGGATAAAAATAATTTATTTATCCGTGTTATTTAGATTAATTATGTTATTTTTAGATTTCTGTTAGTTTGTTTTTTTTTATAAAAAAGTTGCATTCATACAATAAAGAGGTCTTACTAAGATTTCTTCATAAAAATCTTTACCAGTGAAGAAAAAGGTATAGATTTATATGTTTATGTACTGACTCAACCAACGACTATTCATGATTCCATAATTGAATCAATTCCATACTGGCTCCAAATTAGAGGAATTTAAATGTTATGGTAAAACTTCGTTTGAAACGATGTGGTAGAAAGCAACGTGCGACTTGAAGGACACGATCCGGTGTGGATTCTTATTCTTACATCCGCCATTTTATATAGGAATGAAGGTGCTCTTGGCCCGACATCGGTTGTAGAACCCCTCTTTTTGTTGGGTTGTAATATTATAATATAGTACATGATGGAGCTCGAGCAGAAAGTATTGATTCAGCTTTCAGGGGCAAGGATCTAGGGTTAATGCCAATCAATAAATTGGAACAACTTCGTAAGTATATCATTAATATAAAAATTGAAAGGATCCGATTCGGTCAAGTTTCAAATTTAAAAGGAAATTTGGTTGGAATTGATAAAACTCTTTCGATTCAAAGTGTATCACGCGGGAATCAACCGTTCGTATGATTCTTTAGATAGAAAGAACTAACAAAAGGGGTATGTTGCTGCCATTTTGTTGGAAGGATTAAGAAGCACCGAAGTAATGTCTAAACCCACTGATTTAAAACAAAGAAAAGGATCCCGGAACAAGGAAAGGCCGTTTCCATTGTCTCAATAACTGGATGAGAATTAAAGTAAAAAATCCAACTAGATGCTTATATGTTAAACGAGACAAAAAGGGGGGATTAAAGACCATTCAATAAATGAAATAAATTGCTTAAAGATTTTATTTTCTTTTGAGCTATTTGAAAATTATCCAACTTGAGTTATGAGTACAAATGTTTTTTTCTTTTTTTCTCATCAAGAACGAAGAAAAAATTGAGTTAAATCCTAGTCTAATTGATTTTATCAACCCTTTTACAATTCATTAGAATTCTATAGATAGACAAAACCTCGAATCATTTTTTCTCGAGCCGTACGAGGAGAAAACTTCCTATACGTTTCTAGGGGGGGTCTTGTTCATTTACTTAATATCTATCCCAGTGAGCCGTCTATCGAATCGTTGCAATTGATGTTCGATCCCGAAGAGAAGGAAGAGATCTTCGGAAAGTGGGGTTTTATGATCCGATAAATAATCAAAGTAGTTTAAATGTTCCCGCTATTCTATATTTTCTTGAAAAAGGCGCTCAGCCTACAGCAACTGTTCGGGATATTTTAAAGAAGGCGGAGGTTTTTAAGTAACTTTGCCCTAATCAAAATTAAACAAAATTCAATTAAGGAAAT